AGAAGAAAGTCAAAGTATATTGAACTTCAGTCAAGATAAAGTGAATCTACGATAGAATTTTGGGAAAAAAAATGGAAAAGTGGATCCAGTCTAGGGATGGTTCGATGAAATTCTAATATAGAAAGAAGAAAACACTGAGATTAGATATGAAGAATTTCTAGTTAGAAAAAATTGTATTACTTAATTATTACTCGATTCTGAATATTATTCTATTAATGAACATGACTATCTTTCTTTATAGTTCTAGTAATTACTAATAATTCGATTTTAGATTATAGATTATAGTGCTTCGAAGTCATTCAAATTATTAGAATTTGAAAAAAGAATCTTTACAAATGACATTTCTAGTTAGTAACTTTTCTTAATATAGATTTTTTTTTTATTCTTATTAATTATTTTATTTTATATTTGGTTCGGATCAAAAAAAAAATGAGGAGAGTTCTAAAATGAAGTCAATCCAAAATGAAAAGGAGGTTCATGGCCAAGGGTAAAGATATCAGAATTATAGTTATTTTGGAATGTACCTGTTGTGTTAGAAAGGGTGTCAATAAAGAATCGACGGGCATTTCTAGATATATTACTCAAAAGAATCGACACAATACACCCAATCGATTAGAATTGAGAAAATTTTGTCGCTATTGTCAAAAGTATACAATTCACGGGGAAATAAAGAAATAGATGGAACAGAATGCGTGCGTGATTTTTTGAAAGAGCGGGACTTAACATAACATCTATATAATACAAACCAAATCCTCTTTTGGTCGGATCTTCAATGAAGAAAAAAAAGAGAATTGTATTTTCTATATTATTTTATATATAAGGAATAAACAAACAAGGGATAAGCAAACCATGGATAAATCCAAACAACTTTTTCGTAAATCCAAACGATCTTTTCGTAGGCGTTTACCCCCTATTGGATCGGGGGATCGAATCGATTATAGAAACATGAGTTTAATTAGTCGATTTATTAGTGAACAAGGTAAAATCTTATCTAGACGGGTGAATAGGTTGACCTTGAAACAACAACGATTAATTACTATTGCTATAAAACAAGCTCGTATTTTATCTTCGTTACCTTTTCGTAATAATGAGAAACAATTGGATAGAGCGGAGTCGATCCCTAGAACTACTAGTCCTAGAACCAAAAATAAATAGATAGACTCTTCAAAACTCCAATCGGAACTCAAGCTCAGATTAATGTTTTGCTCGAAAAAACCTAGAATCTAGAATCAAGATTGGATTCTTGTGTTATAAAAAAGGAAAAATGGGGAAGCAATCTTTTTTTCTTGAAAGATGTTCGTTTATTCCTACTACTCAAATCTTCATTTTTTTTTTCTTCTATCTTCCCGGAGTCCGTTCTCCGGGAAATTCTGCTTAAATTATTCTTGTTTCTTGTATAGTAGATTCTATTAAGATTCTTTTCTTCCTTTATTTTCTTTTTGATTGATTATTTTATTGAAAATCATATCAAAACAATTCTTATTTGATAGGGCTATTTGCGCAAGTATTTTACGATTCAGAAGCAATTGTCTCTTGTACAGATTGTGTATGAAATTGCTATAACTATAGAATACCCTTTCCTCGCGAGTTACTGCATTTATACGAGTGATCCACAAACGACGAAAATCTCTCTTTTTCCTGCTCCTATCTCGATGAGAGGAAACCAAAGCTCTCATTCTTTGTTGAGTAATCGTTCGAGTCAGTCTTGAATGAGCCCCTATAAAGGTTGATGCAAATAAACGAATTTTTTTTCGACGTCTCCGAGCTGTATATCCTCGTTTAACTCTGGTCATTGAATCAAATGAAACTCTCTTGAATAACTAATTGATTTCTCTTCTTTCAGTCACCCTTTTCCTCCGGTCGATTAATAACAAAACGGATTATTCCAATATATAAACTATAAATTCCAATGGCTTTTGCTACTATGACCTTCCCGACCACGATTTTTTTCTTACAGGTATCTCAAAAATGTTACTAAATAAAAAAGAATAGTGGGTTCCCTCGTTTCTATGGCAACTTATGAAACGGTGAGGTCCTCTCTATACACCGGAGCCTCTTATTTTCATTTCATCAAATTTTATTGTGAACTTGTATAGTTCACACTCTTTGGCTCTACCCATCTATTTTTCAATTAGAATTCTTTTTTTTTTTAATTCTAATTAGAAAGTAATAAATAGTACTTTTCACAAAAAACTATCCATACAGTGACGGCATTTAATTCTGAAAGTTGGCTGGGTAGCTAACCCTGTTAGTCCGTTTTTTCAAGAATAGGAGCATAACCTTTTTGCTTCTTATAAATTTATTTACTCCGCTTAATGGATAACTTTTTGCTACCAATGGAAAATTTCTTCTCATCTCAAACGGAGTGATTGGATTTACACCAATAGAAACCATAAATTCCATAACATAAACATAATAGGTCGACGATAGATCTTCATTTTTATATATTATAAAATAGTCAATTAAATGTCCGTCTTCCACCTTCCACTCTATCTATCCTATTCATTGGTAGTGGTCGTAAAGAATTTTTTTTTTTCATTTCTTCAAACTCATGATATGAACTGAACGAGTCGCACATACACCCTAGTACATGTTCCTCGACGCTGAGGACATCCTCGAAGAGCGGGAGATTTCGTGACATTTTTTATTGGCTGTCTTGCGTTTCTAATAAGTTGTTTAATGGTTGGCATGTTGTGTATATAGAATCTCATTCTAGATAGAATAGAACGGGTTGGCTTAGATCAATCTTAACCTGATGGTTGATGATTCTGAATGATTTATATTCAATATCAAATCACGGAAAATTCAAATTTGTAAATGGAATTATATATTTATATGAAATCCCCAGCATTTTCATTTTCGACCGCTACAAGATCAACGATGCCATGAGCTTGGGCTTCTGTTGCTGACATAAAAACATCCCTTTCCATATCTTCGGATATAACCCATAAAGGGTTGCCCGTTCTTTGTACATAAACTTTTGTGAGGGTTTCGCGAAGCTTCAATAGTTCTTCTGCTTCCAGAATAAATTCCCCTGCCTGTGCCTCATAAAAAGAACTAGCAGGTTGGTGAATCATAACCCTGATGATATTGATATAACATCACGAACGGTTCTTCTATCTCTATCTTGCATGATTGAGTTCAAGTAAGGGGGAAGATAAAAAAAAATAAAATTAAACAACCGTACGGGCATCTTTTGTACATTGCATACGGCTCTGCAATGGAATTGATTTTTAGATATAAGAAATTCTATCGAAAAAAATAAATAGAATCCATCCGATCTCAATCGTTAAATGATCCATTTACCACCCTTCCTTTCGTAGTAGAAAAAAAATACTATGATGGTTCTGTTGCTTTATATATTTATCTCATCTGTGGTTTAGCAATCCCAAAGTTTCTTTTTGATACGATCCAAGAAGGATCAAATAATTTTTTCCGTTTTTTGACTCTTTTTTTCATAACATAAAGATAAGAAAGAGACTTCTGGTGTGGAAGAAAAATGGTTTGTGACGCTGAAATTGACTCTTGACACATAAGATCAAATTGGGAATAACCCTTCTTTCATACTACTATCTCGATGCAAAAATCTCATGTTATAAAAAAACAAAAATGTTTGTTCATATCGAACTCAAAGTGCCATGCTATTATTACTTATTCTTTATTTTTTTATTTGATTCATATTTGATACAGCGAAGGCATAGTCTTCTTTTTTTCTCATCTCAAATAAAAACTCATTGGCGCCAAGCGTGAGGGAATGCTAGACGTTTGGTAATTTCTCCTCCGACCAGAATGAAAGATCCCATTGAAGCGGCTAATCCCATGCATATTGTATGTACATCTGGTGACACAAATTGCATAGTATCATAAATGGATATTCCTGGTATTACCCATCCGCCTGGAGAGTTTATAAACAAATAAAGATCTCTAGTATCATCTTCTATACTGAGATATACCATGAGACCAACAAGTTGATTCGAGATCTCGCTATCAACCTCTTGGCCTAAAAAAAGTAATCTTTCTCGATGAAGTCGGTTGATTAGGGCAAAATTTTATCCCTGAAGAACCGTACATGCACCTTTGGATGCATACGGTTCGAAAGAATTGCAAAAAAAAAAATCAATGTGTTGATTCCAGTCCTATTTCTTTTTTTTTTTTAACAGGAGTTTTGTCCTCCTTCTCTATATTCTATAATGTCAATAGTAGAAAATAAAAAAGAATTTTCTGAACTTATTGAACTAACTTCTCATTGATGTATTCTTTCATCGAAATTCAAATAACGATGTAATTTTCTTGTTCCTGAATGGGCCCTTTCAATTCTTTTAGGTTCTTGTTCTACTCCGGGGGAAGATTTGCCCGAATTACATTTGCGCATATAGGGCAAATGATTTCAGTACCACTTCTTTTTTTTTTCAATTCGTTTCATACCTTTCCCTAAACTATTCAATGTATTCATCATACTACTCCTTTGGAGTAGGCAGTTTGAGATTATCCCTATAGTAAGTTTAATAATAGCCTCTGATACAAGCGGTAATCGTGTAATAATATATTCCATATAATATATAATAGATTCTATTATAGTTCTATTTTAGTAAGTGAGATTCTATTGAATTACTAATGACTTTCTTCAATTCTTAAGAATTTCATTAGATTTAGATATTTTTTTTATTCTATATTTCATATTCTTATATTATCTCAATTAAATACTTCTATATTTTAAGAAGATTTTTTTCTTTTTATAGTTTATATTACTACATTTACACTCCCATTTTATTACTTTACTCTTACCATTTATTCTCTGAACGGAGCCTGGATACTTTATTTTATCAGTTCAAGTAAACCATCAATTATTCTAATTGATAATATTGATCCCCAATAGGAATTATTGTGCTTCACGCTCCAAATTTTTGATGGTTAAATCAATACAATATGGAATATATATCTATCGGATTGGGTGAAACATAGAATACTCGATCGGGGGAGATAACGGGGAAATACCATATGACCAATATGTCTGACAAGTCGCACTATACGTCAACCCAAACTGCATCCTCCTCTCCAGGACTCCGAAAAGGTACTTTTGGAACACCAATGGGCATGAAAATAAAGAAAAAATGAAGTACTATACTTTACTTTAATATGGAAACGTAACAATGGCTTTATTGTCTTCATCCTTTTTTCTTTCTTTTATCTTTTAAAATTCTATAGATATTTTTGTTATTCAAATATATATCAAAATTAGAAGTGAGAATCTCAATTTTTCTCTTTTTATATCTTCTCATCTTATATTATCTATATTATATAAGATGATTAGAAAATATTCGAAATATTCTATTATATAAAGAACTGTAGAATATATAAAAAAGAACTTAATATTATTCATTCTTCTATTCTAATATCTAATAGAATATTATTTTATAAATAAAATTTAAAAAATTCTAGTATATATATAAGTATATAGAGGAAGACAGAATGAATAAAGAAAAATTGGAACGAATGGGATCGGACTATTGTTCGAATGATTTCAAATGATAAACAAGTATCTATGCACTCTTTCCCATAAAAACCTCCCATTGCGTATTGGTACTTATCGGGTATAGAATAAGATCTGTTTCTCTTTGTTATTATAAATAAAAGAAAGGAATACAAATCAATATTAATCCTTTCCTATACAAAATATACCGAACAGGTGAAGTACGTTAAGTACATGGTTTAGTCTTTTCCAATGTGATAAAGTTACATAATGTCTATTTATTTTTCAGAAGGGGGTATTTACATGGGTTTGCCTTGGTATCGTGTTCATACTGTTGTATTGAATGATCCCGGTCGATTGCTTTCTGTCCATATAATGCATACAGCTCTAGTTTCTGGTTGGGCTGGCTCGATGGCTCTATATGAATTAGCGGTTTTTGATCCCTCTGACCCTGTTCTTGATCCAATGTGGAGACAAGGCATGTTTGTTATACCCTTCATGACTCGTTTAGGAATAACCAATTCGTGGGGGGGTTGGAATATTTCAGGAGGAACTATAACGAATCCGGGCATTTGGAGTTATGAAGGCGTGGCAGGGGCACATATTTTGTTTTCTGGCTTGTGTTTCTTGGCAGCTATCTGGCATTGGGTTTATTGGGACCTAGAAATATTCTCTGATGAACGTACAGGAAAACCTTCTTTGGATTTGCCCAAGATCTTTGGAATTCATTTATTTCTCTCAGGAGTGGCTTGCTTTGGCTTTGGCGCCTTTCATGTAACAGGCTTATATGGTCCTGGAATATGGGTGTCTGATCCTTATGGACTAACTGGAAAAGTACAATCTGTAAATCCAGCGTGGGGTGCGGAAGGCTTTGATCCTTTTGTTCCAGGGGGGATAGCTTCTCATCATATTGCAGCGGGTACATTGGGCATATTAGCAGGTTTATTCCATCTTAGTGTCCGTCCGCCTCAACGTCTATATAAAGGATTACGCATGGGTAATATTGAAACTGTGCTTTCCAGTAGTATTGCTGCTGTTTTTTTTGCAGCTTTCATTGTTGCTGGAACTATGTGGTATGGTTCAGCAACTACCCCAATCGAATTATTTGGCCCCACTCGTTATCAGTGGGATCAGGGGTACTTCCAGCAAGAAATATATCGAAGAGTCGGCGCCGGACTAGCCGAAAATCTGAGTTTATCGGAAGCTTGGTCTAAAATTCCCGAAAAATTAGCTTTTTACGATTACATTGGTAATAATCCAGCGAAAGGGGGATTATTCAGAGCAGGTTCAATGGATAGTGGGGATGGCATAGCTGTTGGGTGGTTAGGGCACCCCGTATTTCGAGATAAAGAAGGGCGCGAACTCTTTGTACGTCGTATGCCTACTTTTTTTGAAACATTTCCGGTAGTTTTGGTAGATGGAGACGGAATCGTGAGGGCCGATGTTCCTTTTAGAAGGGCAGAATCCAAGTATAGTGTTGAACAAGTAGGGGTAACTGTTGAATTCTATGGTGGCGAACTCAATGGAATCATTTATAGTGATCCTGCTACTGTGAAAAAATATGCTAGACGCGCCCAATTAGGTGAAATTTTTGAATTAGACCGGGCTACTTTGAAATCCGATGGTGTTTTTCGTAGCAGTCCAAGGGGTTGGTTCACTTTTGGACATGCTACGTTTGCTTTGCTATTCTTTTTCGGACACATTTGGCACGGTGCCAGAACCTTGTTCAGAGATGTTTTTGCCGGTATTGATCCAGATTTGGATGCTCAAGTAGAATTTGGAACATTCCAAAAACTGGGAGATCCAACTACAAGGAGACAAGTAGTCTGATACAAAATGACTTTGTCATCTTTTACCTCTCTTTTTTTTTTTATTTTATTATAGTTAGAGTATTTAAATTGAGATTTAAATAGAATCTTTCTATTTATAATTTCTAGAATGAAGCTAGAATTTAGATTTTCAACATTAATTGAATCTATTATATATTTCATATTCAATATTTTTTCATATTTATAATAGAAGATATTAGAATAATATAAAAAAATGAGAGTATAGAATTTATTGAATAGTAATAATAATTGACTATACTATATAGTATATATAGTAAGACTCATTATATAGTATATAGTTATATAATAATATAGTCTATTTATATATAGAGAATATAGTAATAGTCAATTGAGTAAATTATCAATTGAAATTGACAATTTATTTAGTAAATGATCCAAAATGAATAGGTGTGGAAGCTATAATTGTAAACCACGATCGAATCTATGGAAGCATTGGTTTATACATTCCTCTTAGTTTCGACTTTAGGGATAATATTTTTCGCTATCTTTTTTCGAGAACCACCTAAAGTTCCAACTAAAAAAATGAAATGATTTTTCATTATTTCCATTGAAGTGATGAGCCCCCCAATATGAATATGGGGGGCTCGTGACTTCAACTAGTCCCCATGTTCTTCGAAGGGATCTCTTAATTTTTGAGAGGGTTGCCCAAAAGCGGTATATAAGGCGTACCCAGTAAAGCTTACAAGTAAACCGGATATGGAGATGGCGACTAGGGTTGCTGTTTCCATTTTTTTTTCGAAAATTTCAAGATCACAATGGATCGCGATAATGCCGTTTATTTACAACTACAACGAAATGGTATACAAAGTCAACAGATTACAACCCATGATGAAAGAGGATTTATGGCTACAAAAACCGCAGAGAGTAGTTTGAAATCTGGGCCAAGACGAACTGGCGTAGGGAGTTTATTGAAACCATTGAATTCGGAATATGGAAAAGTAGCTCCAGGGTGGGGGACTACACCACTTATGGGAGTCGCAATGGCTCTATTTGCAATATTTCTATCTATTATTTTGGAAATTTATAATTCATCCGTTTTACTGGATGGAATTTCAACGAATTAGTTCATAAAAGCTAGGACTTCCTAGCTTTTTAATCAAAAAAGATTATTTTACTTAATGCTTAAAATACTTAATACTTCAACTTAAGATTAATTAAGACTTGGATTTATAGACCATTCTGGTAGTTCGATCGTGAAATTTATTTGTTTCGATATTGCATTTCCGGAATATGAGCGTGTGACTTGTTATAATTGATCCTATTGATAATACAGAGAATGGATCTGTCATCTCTATCAAGATGATTCTACTTCGTCAGATATTTATTCTAGTCTCTGGAGCACGGACTATATAGAATATATAAAGAAAAGAAATATTTGAACTATGATTCATACCTATTATTCAGACCTCGCAACCGGACTAAAAAAAAAGGGAAATAGGTCTTTTCTAAATAAAACAATTTTTCCTTCAGACTTCTTTTGAACGAAATAAAACTCTTTCTCTAGATTTTATTGAGTCATTACATTCATTGAATGAAGTGATGATCAAATGGTTTTTACTCAGAGAACCTTTGCGTTTAGCTTCGGCTTTATTAAATCATCGTGGTTCTAGTATGAATCTGAGGTTTCAATTGATTCATAGGGTCTCAACAAGAGAATTCCTAAAAAAAAAAAAAAAACAGGGAAGAGAAGATTCAAAAGGCCTGTCACGATTCACATAAATAAAGACGAATGAGCCAACTTGAAATTGTATTTGTTGGCATTATCATTACAAAGAAGATATTCCGGATTTTTCTTACTTCGCTTCGGATTTTTGGGTCAAATCGAGTCAAGAGGTTAAGCTCCAAGAAGTTGAAAACTATCTATTACATATCCGTTGAAACCAGTATTTGTGTGTTTTGTCTTGAGCCGTACGAGATGAAATTCTCATATACGGCTCTCGGAGGGGGAATCTTTTTTGGATTACCTATCTCAATAAAGTATATGATTGGTTCGAGGAACGTCTCGAGATTCAAGCGATTGCAGATGATATAACCAGTAAATATGTTCCTCCTCATGTCAACATATTTTATTGTCTAGGGGGGATTACGCTTACTTGTTTTTTAGTACAAGTAGCTACGGGTTTTGCTATGACCTTTTACTATCGTCCAACCGTCACAGAGGCTTTTTCCTCTGTTCAATACATAATGACTGAGGCCAACTTTGGTTGGTTAATTCGATCAGTTCATCGATGGTCAGCAAGTATGATGGTTCTAATGATGATCTTGCACGTATTTCGTGTGTATCTTACGGGTGGGTTTAAAAAACCCCGCGAATTAACTTGGGTTACAGGGGTAGTTCTGGGTGTATTGACTGCATCTTTTGGCGTAACTGGTTATTCCTTACCTCGGGATCAAATTGGCTATTGGGCAGTCAAAATTGTAACAGGCGTGCCTGAGGCTATTCCTATAATAGGATCGCCTTTGGTAGAATTATTACGTGGAAGTGCTAGTGTGGGCCAATCCACTTTGACTCGTTTTTATAGTTTACATACTTTTGTATTGCCTCTTCTTACTGCCATATTTATGTTAATGCACTTTCCAATGATACGTAAGCAAGGTATTTCGGGTCCTTTATAGAATGGTATATATTTGTAATTTATCATATAGGGGAGGAACAAGAGTCTTTCATTGCTACAAATAT